GAGTTGGCTTATAGCCATTAGATTCCATATACCGAATTCTGTCCCCCTCGCCTACTCACCCCATTTTTTATTTTTATTAATCTCGTTTTTTGGAAATTCTTCTATTCCTTTTATTTATCATTATCCAACATGGCTACACTCGAAATAGACGAATTCATTAGGTCGAATCATTGCATAGAAATAAATAGCATTATTTGATTGAGGTAAGCTCATGCAATTTCTTATTTATTATATTAATCTTTTCTTTTGGTCAATCGTTGAATTGAATAAAATCAATTGAAATGGGAATCATTCTATAAAGCATCTTTCTTTTCTTTTTTTTAATCACCCGCCTGTGATACTATAAGAATTTTTATTCAAATTCTGACTCATGATATTTGATATTGGAATTGAATGAACAAAAATGAACAAAACAATATAAAGAGAATATTAATTGGCGGGGGGTATGATATAATAAGGCCAAAGAGGAATTTTAGGAAAAAGATCTTTTAGATCTCTTTCCTTTTTTTACAATTCCCCAATATCGTAATTATTTTCTATGCCTCTTGGTCGTATATCCTGTATTTGTATAGTTCTGTTTGGATATTTCTCTTTCCTAAGTAGATTATCTTGAGTTACGCATACATTGCCTTGTTCTAAGCTAAAAAAAGACTATTTCGAAAACTAGTCAATGATGGCCCTCCATAGATTCGCCTATATAAGCCGCAGCTAAAGTTGCAAAAATAAGAGCTTGAATACCGCTTGTAAATAATCCAAGGAACATGACAGGTATAGGAACCACTAAAGGTACTAAAGAAACAAGAACAACAACTACTAATTCATCGGCTAATATATTCCCGAAAAGTCGAAAACTAAGTGATAAAGGTTTTGTGAAATCTTCTAAAATGTTAATGGGTAAAAGAATTGGAGTCGGTTGAATGTATTTACTGAAATAACCGAATCCTTTTTTGGAAAGACCCGCATAGAAGTATGCTACTGACGTGAGCAAAGCTAAAGCAACGGTAGTATTTATATCATTCGTGGGTGCGGCTAACTCCCCATGAGGTAACTGTATGATTTTCCAAGGTAAAAGAGCACCTGACCAATTAGAAACAAAAATAAATAGAAACATCGTTCCAATAAAGGGAACCCATGGACCATATTCTTCTCCAATCTGAGTTTTGCTTACGTCTCGAATAAATTCAAGGACATATTCGAAGAAATTTTGACCGGCAGTCGGAATGGTTTGTGGATTCCGAACAGCTATAAAGGCTGAACCTAATAAGATAGCAATTACGACCCAAGAAGTAATAAGTACTTGGGCATGGACTTGGAAACCACCTATTTGCCAATAGAAATGTTGGCCTACTTCCACACCGGCGATATCGTATAACCCCTTTAGTGTGTTGATGGAACATGATATAACATTCATATTGCCCTCTGACAGAAATAGAATTTTAAAAGGAATTATTTTGATTCAACCATCTTCTTTGCGACTTGTCTACTTGAATTGTATATTTTGAATACTTGCTAATTGAATAGTTGCTAATTACATAAATATCCACCAGTTTTTGTCTCTTTTCTTTTGTACGATTCAGGAATAGTAACCAATTCTACAAATCTATGGAGTTACCAAAATAATTTATTTATCTTATTCTTATTATTAATCAAGGATTTCGTATATAGCTAGAACGCCCCTCATAAATGGCGAATACTAATTTGTTAAGAATTAATCGGATTGAAGCTATAGCGTCATCATTTGCTGGAATCGAAATATCTGCGAGATCGGGGTCACAATTTGTATCGATTAAACAAATTGTGGGAATTCCCAAAGTGATACATTCTCGAAGAGCCGTATATTCTTCTTGCTGATCAACGATGATTACAATATCGGGTACCCTCGTCATATATTTAATCCCGCCCAGATACGTTTGCAGGCGTGATAATTGTCTCTTCAACATAGCGGCATCCCTTTTGGGAAGACGGCTGAGTCTCCCCGTTTTTTGTTCTGTTCTCAAATCCCTGAACTTATGAAGTCTCGTTTCTGTAGTGGACCAATTCGTTAACATACCACCAAGCCATTTTTTATTAACATAATGACACCGAGCCCTTATTGCAGCTCGCGCTACTGAATCAGCTGCTTTATTTTTAGTACCAACAATTAAGAATTGTTTTCCCCTACTGGCTGCATCAAAAACTAAATCACAAGCTTCTGATAAAAAACGAGCAGTTCGAGTCAGATTTGTAATATGAATACCCTTATGTTTTGCAGATATATAAGGTGCCATTCTAGGATTCCATTTCCTAGTACCATGACCAAAATGAATTCCTGCTTCCATCATCTCTTCCAAATGGATGTTCCAATATCTTCTTGCCATTTCTCCCACACTTCCTCTTTTTTTAAAGAGACGAGGTGCCCCGAAATAAATAATTGTTCCGATGGAACCTTCTCTTCTACCAGAGATTGACCGTTGAGACACGATGCAGGCCATTCATTACTTTCTATTCATTATTATTTTCT